GTAGCCTATTTCTATGCGGGTCTTACAAAAAAAGGATTAGGTTATTTTGGTAAATACATTCAACCAACTCCAATTCTTTTACCCATTAACATCTTAGAAGATTTCACAAAACCTCTATCACTTAGTTTTCGACTTTTCGGAAATATATTAGCGGATGAATTAGTAGTTGTTGTTCTTGTTTCTTTAGTCCCCTTAGTGGTTCCTATACCTGTCATGTTCCTTGGATTATTTACAAGTGGTATTCAGGCTCTTATTTTTGCAACCTTAGCTGCAGCTTATATAGGCGAATCCATGGAGGGTCATCATTGATTAGTCATAAGAAGAGTCCTTTTTAGCTTAGATCAAGGCAATATATGTGTGGCTCAAGATACTCTTTCTATTCTATCAAGATAATCTATTTGTATTCTCTAAATATACAAATACAGTTTACGGTAATAGAAAAAAAGATATTCGAAAAGTGAAGTTAAAAAAAAAAAGAAATTAGTAGAGAGGGGTTGCGCCAGGTATGTGGAATCTAAAAGTTAACTATTGTAGATTAGATGTTTCGAAGAATGATTAGAAAATCCGATTGAATTTAAGATAGAATAGTCGGTTTACGTTATGGAAGAAACATATGTATATTTGATAGTAGATATTGACAAGTTATATATGAAGTAATATTGCATTTGCCCTACTTGAGATAGGGATGCCAACCGAAGTCCTTCCATTTCGTTTTTGACTGTGAATTGAATGAATAAACAGATAAAATAAAGAAAAAGATCGAAGACTGATTAGAAAAAGGAAATGGAAAAAACTTAAGTTGTCTTAAGTTGTATTGATTGAGAAAGACTTTCCAAATAGGAACTAAAAAAGATGAAGTCTTTCTAATGATTCAATAATATTCTTATTTCTTTTCTATTTCAATTCGGAGTTTTTAGTTATTTCGACTGGATGAATATTAGTAAGGGAATAATTAAGTCATAATTCATTGGTTGATTGTATCATTAACCATTTATTTTTTTGTGTGTGAGGAACTTATCATGAATCCACTGATTTCTGCCGCTTCCGTTATTGCTGCTGGATTGGCTGTAGGGCTTGCTTCTATTGGACCTGGAGTTGGTCAAGGTACTGCTGCGGGCCAAGCTGTAGAAGGTATTGCGAGACAGCCCGAGGCAGAGGGAAAAATACGAGGTACTTTATTGCTTAGTTTAGCTTTTATGGAAGCTTTAACAATTTATGGATTGGTTGTAGCATTAGCGCTTTTATTTGCGAATCCTTTTGTTTAATCCGAGAAAAGAAATATGAGAAATACGTATTTCTTTTATGGTCTTGGACTTGCAGGTTGCTTTTTCACATTATATCAAAATATCGCCCCTACACAATTACTTATTCGTTTTCGTTGAGAAAATAAACCATGGGAAGGACTGATTTGAGGATGAGGAATTAGTGTTACCCACTCACTTTCTTCCTTCCTTCCCCTTCTTCGTCCAAAGTAGAAGTGTTGCAACAAAGGAGGTATTTTGCAATTCACACGAAACCTAGTACCTAATTCGATTCTAAATAATTCTATTCCAATAAGTATTATTCTTATTGGGAATCTCAATTGAAAAAAGAAAATTAATTGGGAAGAAGTAGCAAAGGGGTGAAGTAATACAACGATTTTTTTAGTTTATCTTATAATATAAGAAATATAAGAGGAGATCATATGAAAAATGTAACCGATTCTTTCGTTTTCTTGGGTCACTGGCCATCCGCCGGGAGTTTCGGGCTTAATACCGATATTTTAGCAACAAATCTAATAAATCTCAGTGTAGTGATTGGTGTATTGATCTTTTTTGGAAAGGGAGTGTGTGCGGGTTGTTTATTTCAAGAATAGGTTGGATTCAACCAGCTGTACCTCTTTTTTTCTTTATAACTAATAACTAAAGGTGCATCATTTCGCGAATTACTTCTGAATAAATAAAGAAATCATATGTAAGAACCGTAGCATTTCGCAATTTGTTGGTAAATATACTTTGATTTTCTATCAACCAATAATGTGGGACCATTAACATGGTTAAAGCTAAACCGTTTGAAGTCCAGGCGCAGCATGGTATTCTTTCTACCACTATGTTAATACCGAGACGGTTTAAAATAACAAAAACGAATAGTTAGAAATTTTTCGATATAGAACACTCATGTCGATAAAATGGTTTGAATCCTTTATTTATTGTTATGTTCATCCTTTCTTTTTATTAATATTCTTTCTTTCATATTCTATAGTAAATAAATGTCAAACGCTGAGTCGATGACCTACGTATAAAGTAACAAAAATTTTTGGATTTGAAGAAAAAAAACAACTTTGCTGGCAATTACTTATTTTTTGTTTGGTCAGAAGAGTCCTCCGAATATTCTGGTCTTGATTAGTGATCCGTTTCGATTTATTTTGGAATGGAACAGAGAAGAGAGGATAGGTTCATTACATTCAAAAAAGATATGGAAATTTATGATAAACATAAAAAATGGAAGTAATTGAGCGTGA